CCTTGATCGTGAGCCATATAATTATCACTATAAATTAGAACAATAATTCCAACAGTAGTGATTAACATTAACATAATAGAAGTAAGTGGATCAATCAAGTAGCCAAATTCTAAGAAAAAATCATTATCGAGGGTCCAAGACCATACATATTGATAGATAGAACTGGTATTTATTTGCTGAATAGATAGATTCGTTGCAAAAATCATGACTATACTTAACAATAAAATACTCGGAAAAGCCCACATACGACGAAGATTTTTTGTTGCTGTCGGAAAAAGAAGAAGTCCCACTCCTATTAACATAGGAACTGGAAGTGGAAGGAAAAGTATGATCCACGCATATTGATATGTCTGTTCCATAAAAAAAGTGAATTAATTCTTAATTAATATTAATTGTTTCCGATTCACCGAATCTTACCTCTTTTGAAAGGAGTCAATAAAAAAATGAAGATATGCACTAACTTAAACTAACTTAAAATAGAATTTAAATTTCTTTTTACTTATTCTTTCTGAGTTTCTGCTAAATATTTCAAATATTCAAATCAAGAAGTTACAATTGGTCAAATCATATGAAAGAAAGAAATTAATGATGAGTCTCCTTGGAATTTGAAAACTCGAGTCAAATTAGGCCTATTTTTCACCCCATCTTATCTATTCTTTTATATTTTTAGAAAAAAATATTATCTAGAAAAGAAATACATAATGAATTAGAAAAGTGCAAACTTTTTTTTGAACAATAGATGTCTTTCACATCCAGCTATACCAATAAGTAATCTCTTAATTTTAATTTAAATGGCAGTTCCAAAAAAACGTACTTCTGCATCAAAAAAGCGTATTCGTAAAAATGTTTGGAAAAGGAAGGGGTATTGGACAGCGTTAAAAGCATTTTCCTTAGGGAAATCTCTTTCTAGCGGGAATTCAAAAAGTTTTTTTGTGCGACAAACAAATAAAATAAGTAATAAAACATAACACGTTGGAATAATCTGAATCGTCCTGACTCAAAAATTGACTCATTTCATTTCGAAAATAAAATTCCCGAATTCCATTTCCTATTGATTAGCTCAACAGGGAATGGAATTCGTTCCACTCTTCGAATATGTAGAAGAAGAATTCTTCTGTTTACCTTACCAAATTCGAAAAAAAAAAGTTTCTTTTTGTTGACAAAAAAAACACAAGATACTAAAAAGAAAATTTAGTATATTTTATCATTTCCAAACCGAGGAGTCTTATTTTCCCTATCAACCTATTTGTTACAATAATATAAGGGTTTCCTTTTTCTATAGATCCACTTTTTCTGTTATAGAAGGGCGGATAGAAAATCTTTCGTTACTAAAACCATTGAACCTAATTGATTAAAATTCTAAACTTTTTTGTGAAACTTTATTACTTTTTAATTTTCTCTGAAGTCTCCTATACTATAAACCCCCATATATCTCTCACCATCAATCCAGGCAAAAACCTTTAGTGAAGATATTCTGGATAAATATGTGTCAATTTTGAATGATCCAAAATAGGTTCTTTTTTTATGTTCATTGATAAAATGGATTTTTTGTTTCACTTTTTGAACTCAAATAAATCAAAAACAGTTCATTAAAAGAAAAATGTTTTTTTTGGGGGGGTTCTATCCCTTAATTCATAGTAGGACGATCGGTTTTTACAAGAGTTCAGAGTATAAAATACCCAATAAAACTAAGACCCCAAGCTAAAAAATGAACCTTCAAATACCTATTTGAACGGATTTTTATTCACCAATTTGAATCTTTCCTAAAAAATATTCCACCCAATTGAATTCTTAAATCTAGACGATTGCTTATTCATAGGCTATTATGAGTTCAAGACAAGCCGCTATGGTGAAATTGGTAGACACGCTGCTCTTAGGAAGCAGTGCGAGAGCATCTCGGTTCGAGTCCGAGTAGCGGCATATCATCTCCTAAAAAAAGTAAATAGATCCTATAATGAATTAATGAATTCAATTGCCGATTTCTATTTTATAATTAAGGGACTTTTTTTTTTTATGATATTTTCAACCTTAGAACATATATTAACTCATATTTGTTTTTCGATCGTTTCAATTATAATTACAATTCATTTGATAACCTTTTTAGTCGATGAAATCGTAAAAGTATATGATTCATCCGAAAAGGGCATGATAATGACTTTTTTCTGTATAACAGGATTATTAATTACTCGTTGGACTTATTCAAGACATTTTCCACTAAGTGATTTATATGAATCATTAATCTTTCTTTCATGGAGTTTTTCCCTTATTCATATAGTTCCGTATTTCAAAAAAAATCCAAATCTTCTAAGCACAATAATTGGACCAAGTGCTATTTTTACCCAGGGCTTTGCTACTTCAGGTCTTTTAACTGAAATACATGAATCCACAATATTAGTACCCGCTCTTCAATCTGAGTGGCTAATAATGCACGTAAGTATGATGATACTAGGCTATGCGGCCCTTTTATGTGGATCATTATTATCAGTATCACTTCTAGTCA